TCGCGTAAAAGGATTTTAACAATGTTTTCAGTAATGTTAGTAGCTGGTATTCGAACTGTTCTTTTTTTATTCATGTCAGCATTTCGTATAGAGGTTATTATGTCAGCAATAGTGTCTTTATTCATGATAAACTCAGATTATTGTTGTACTCGAATTTTGATATAATCAACATGCTCTTTTTCTTTTTTTTTTTTTTTCTTTATTTTGTAGTTATGAATTATTAAAGGCATATACGTGAAACCCAACCAATCTACTAATAATAATAAATCTCAATTTACTAAATAACCTTAATTGATTTCAGTTAAATACTCAGTTAAATACTATAACTATATTAATTATGTTATGGTCTAATCTTATAATACTTCGGGTGCTAATGAAACTATTTTAGTGAAATTTAACTGTCTCAATTCCCGGGCGATCGCGCCAAAAATTCGAGTTCCTTTTGGATTTCCTTCTTGATCAATAACAACCGCAGCATTGTCATCATATCGTATGATCATACCGTTCTCACGTTTGAGTTCTTTACAAGTACGTACAATTACAGCTCTGATCACTTCTGATCGTTCTAGAGGTGTATTTGGTACTGCTTCCTTGATTACAGCAACAATAACATCACCAATATGAGCATATCGTCGATTACTAGCTCCTATAATTCGAATACACATTAATTCTCGGGCTCCGCTGTTATCCGCTACATTCAAATGGCTTTGGGGTTGAATCATTTTGTTTATCTGTTTTTTCAATCAACACAAAGGGCGAAGTAAAAAAAAAAGAAATGTTGTTTGTTCAAAACAAAAAAGTAAACCTGCAATTGTTGTTTTTTTTTCATCCAAAAAAACTTTTCTTTTGTTTCTACATTCCTATCCCGAAATAATGAATTGGGTTCGTATAGGCATTTTTGATGCCGCTATTGAAATAGCCCTTCTGGCTATATTTTCTGCTACTCCGCTCATTTCATAAAGTATTCTACCGGGTTTAACGACAGCTACCCAATATTCGGGAGATCCTTTCCCCGAACCCATACGCGTTTCTGTAGGTCTTACTGTAACTGGTTTGTCTGGAAATATACGTACCCATATTTTTCCACCGCGGCGGGCATTTCGTGTCATTGCTCGTCGACCTGCTTCTATTTGTCGAGATGTGATCCAAGCGGGTTCAAGCGCTTGAAGAGCATATCTACCGAAGCAAATACGATTACCTCGATAAGATATTCCTTTCATTCTTCCTCTATGGTGTTTACGGAATCTAGTTCTTTTGGGGTTATAGTTGATGGTTGTTTATCAATTCCATCTCTACTACAGAACTGGACATGAGAGTTTCTTCTCATCCAGCTCCTCGCGACTGAAACGATTAAAAAATCTATGTATTTAATGAATAATATACTGAAAAAATATACCGACTCATGAGATTTTTTGAAATTTCATCTAATCTATTAGAAATTTCCATATCTTGTTTTGATATATAACTAAACATGGATTCGATCTATAGAGAATTTTTATTTAGAGATACATTTAAAGATAATAGTATCGATCAAAGTAATTTTGTTATGAGGTTATAACGAATCTTTATTTTGTTTTGCTTTTTATTATCATATCGGATCGGCTAAAATTTAGAAATCCAATAAAATCAAAATTTTCGCGGGCGGATATTTACTCTTTCAATATTCAGTTATTCAGTTATAGGATTAGTCTATGACATGACCTTTCAGAATAAATGAATTGGTTTCTGGTTCGTTCCGCCATCCTACCCAATGAATCATTAAGATTCGTTTTCAATGGAATCTTATGTATTCACAGGTTCTATCGTTCCCATCGCTTCTCGGTTAATGGTTAGGTCTGAATTTTACAACGGAGCCCCTAACTAAATTGGATTTGTTCTTGAGTCAATCCTCTCAGTCTTTATTGGCTCAGGGCTCTTTATTCTTTTTCTATGAACAGATTTGTATAATTATGGACCGATCCATATTAATGCTTTATTAAATTTCCCGTTATGAGATGAATCATAGACCTTACATATTGGAATGATATATCATTGATATTTTTTTTCTCTCTTTCTCTCATCCTTCCATTTATCCGCATACTTTTTTTCTTTACAACTCAGAATCAGATTAGTTTTTATTTTTTGTTGTTTGTTTATGCAAAAAATATTTCAGTTGCTACATTGATATGATCAATATATCATATCTCGACCGGTTTTTTATATCCAGATAATGCGAAACGATGAGTTAGTTATTAGTTCTATAATAGTTATTAGTTCATACTATGGGCTGGTCCTTTTTTTTTTAATACTAATCCTAAAAAAACCAACGAGTCACACACTAAGCATAGCAATTATATCAAATGATTAATCGAATTTTTATTCAATCTTATAGAATTGTTCATTTTTTTTTTTTGAGTTAAGAGAAAAAGAATGAAAGAATTTGTCATTTTTTGTTCTATTACTGGATGGATAGAATAGAACTAAAGATAAGTCAAGTAAAGGACTATTATTCCTCTTCTAT